AAGATGTATATATTTTTTTGTACATATTTTTGATAGATATACAAGATCTTAAATACAAAATAAAAGACTAACGAATTCAAAAGCTTCTATTGTTGTTTTGGATCCACAATTAATCCTATGGATCCTTAGGATTGGTGTATTCTTTTCTATCCCGCAGTTTCATGGATTGACCAAGTATCACAACTTCTTCTACCTAATCCTGTATATTGTCCTTTTTTTTTCATTCCATATTGGAATAGAAATTTATTAGTAGACGAGATTTTACGAAAAAAGTTATTTTTTGTTCTTCGTTGGAGAGTACAAATATTTCTTTATTTCAATATGAATTTGACACAAGACAGGGAAACTCCTATATTTTTTCAATACACACTCGTTATTATATTAGTTAAAAATCCTAGCGACTGGGTTTAGATGTTTTAGGAAATGAAATATTCAAATGATTTTTCATCAAATGACTATTCATCTATTATATTTTCATGTAAATAGGAACAAGAAAGCTCTATGGAAAAATGGTGGTTCAATTCGATGTTATCTAATGGGGAGTTAGAATACAAGTGTGGGCTAAGTAAATCAAGTGATAGTCTCGGTCCTAGTGAACATACCGGTATAAGTGAAGACCCAATTCTAAATGATATGGATAAAAATATTCCTAGTTGGGGTGATAGCGACAGTTCTAGTTACAGTAATCTTGATCATTTAGTCAACACCGAGTATTTTAACTCTGATGAAACTTTTTTAGTTCGAGATAGTAATAGGGACAGTTATTCCATAGATTTTGGTATTGAAAATAAAACTTTTGAAATTGATAGCGACCATTCTTTTTTGAGTGAATTAAAAAGTTTTTTGTATAGTTATCGGACTTCTAGTCATCTTAATAATGGATCTAAGAAAGATGATTCCTACTATAATCGTTACATGTATGATACGAAATATAATTGGAATAATCACATTAAAAATTGCATTGAAAATTATGTTCGTTCTCAAATCTGTATTGATAGTTACATTTTAAGTAGTAGTGACAATTACAGTGAAAGTTACATTTATAGTTACATTTTTTGGGAAAATAATAGTGAAAACGAGGGTTCCAGTATAAAAACTAACACGAATGGTAGTGATTTAACTATAAGAGAACGTTCGAATGATCTCGATGTAACTAAAAAATACAAGCATTTGTGGGTTCAATGTGAAAATTGTTATGGATTAAATTATAAGAAGTTTTTTAAGTCAAAAATGAATATTTGTGAACAATGTGGATATCATTTGAAAATGAATAGTTCAGATAGAATTGAACTTTCGATTGATCCCGGTACGTGGGATCCTATGGATGAAGACATGGTATCTCTGGATCCCATTGAATTTCATTTGGAAGAGGAACCATATAAAGATCGTATTGATTCTTATCAAAAAAAGACAGGATTAACCGAGGCTGTTCAAACAGGCACAGGTCAACTAAATGGCATTCCTGTAGCAATAGGGGTTATGGATTTTCAGTTTATGGGGGGTAGTATGGGATCCGTAGTAGGCGAGAAAATTACCCGTTTGGTCGAGTATGCTACCAAAAAATGTTTACCTCTTATTCTAGTATGTGCTTCCGGGGGAGCACGCATGCAAGAAGGAAGTTTGAGCTTGATGCAAATGGCTAAAATATCTTCCGCTTTATATGATTATCAATCAAATAAAAAGTTATTTTATGTACCAATCCTTACCTCTCCTACTACTGGTGGGGTAACAGCTAGTTTTGGTATGTTGGGGGATATCATTATTGCCGAACCCAATGCCTACATTGCATTTGCGGGAAAAAGAGTAATTGAACAAACATTGAATAAGACAGTACCTGAAGGGTCACAAGCGGCTGAATATTTATTCCATAAGGGCTTATTTGATCTAATCGTACCACGTAATCTTTTAAAGGCTGTTTTGAGTGAGTTATTTCAACTCCACGCTTTCTTTCCTTTGAACAAAAAAAATTAAAGTAAAGCCTTAAGTTAAATTATTTTTATTTGATTTGTGGCGAATAAAAAAATATTAAATATTTACTTATTTTATCGGAATCAAAGTCAAAATTCAAAGAATGAGTTTTTTTGGTAACATAAGATTTAATTGGCGAAAGAATCAGTAGAAAAAATCGTGTGAATAATTTCTTTTTTTTTTACATCTATTCCGACTTTGTTTATTCATTTTGTTTACTAATGAGTAAACCTCTATCAACAAGATAAAAGAGTGAGTTTTTTCTTCTGCGAAATACAATTAGGCAAGGCAAATAAAATGAATTTCATGTTCCCTTCTTACGAATATAAAAGGTATAAATGAATTCGAATTCAAATATTTCTAATTCGAATCGAAAAATTAAAATTTAGAGCCTTGCATATTTATTTCCCGAGAATCCCCCTTTTTTAAGAATTCCTGTTCTTGGATCAGATTCTAACGAATTTTTCAAGAATTTGTAAAAAACTCTTTATTTAATTAAAATTAGAAAAATAAAATAAAAATTATAAAACACGAACAAAACAATAAAAGAAGAGTAAGAATAATACAGAATTATTATACATATATTTCATGTAGAAAGACGAATAAATCCATTTATTTAGTTCGACATTCCTTGTCTTTATTATAATTATATATACTTACTTAGATATACTTAGTATAATTATAGACGAATTATAATGATTCTAAAATATCTTTAATTTAGTAAGTTAAAGATATTATAGAATAGAAAACAGGTCCAATACAAAGAATAAATTGAGGTACCCATTTTATGACAACTTTGAACAATTTACCTTCTATTTTTGTGCCTTTAGTGGGCCTAGTATTTCCGGCAATTGCAATGGCTTCTTTATCTCTTCATGTTCAAAAAAACAAGATTGTTTAGATTCCACCGAGCCACATCCGTTTTTTCCGCGACTTAGACCTGTATCATAATATGGATATCGATATCGATTTAGTAGAATATGGTATAACATGCGGTTACCTTCAAACAAAAATAAAAGAGTTTTTTGCATGTGTAAACACGATATATAGGAAAATGAATTATAGCTTTTTGAAAATAGATAGTTGAGACAGGGTCTAAAATAAATGTAAAGTCACTTTATCTATATGTAGATATCTATAGGGGATGTATGAAAGGGGCGTTATTTTTTTAAGATCTAAGCAATTCGATAAATTACTCCTAAAGTTTCGCATTAGAACAGTGCTAGTTGATGAGAGTTACCTCGGAAACAAAAAAAAGTAAAGTCAAATTCAATTGGCGGATTATTCTCCCAATTCCAATAAAATGCAACTGGATCTAGTATGAGTTGGCGATCAGAACGTATATGGATAGAACTTATAGCGGGGTCTCGAAAAACAAGTAATTTCTGCTGGGCCTTTATTATTTTTTTAGGTTCATTAGGGTTCTTATTGGTTGGAACTGCCAGTTATCTTGGCAGGAATTTGATATCTTTATTTTCGTCTCAACAAATAATTTTTTTTCCACAAGGAATCGTGATGTCTTTCTATGGGATCGCAGGTCTCTTTATTAGCTCTTATTTGTGGTGCATAATTTCGTGGAATATAGGTAGTGGTTATGATCGATTCGATAGAAAAGAAGGAATAGTGTGTATTTTTCGTTGGGGATTTCCCGGAAAAAATCGTCGCATCTTCCTCCGATTCCTTATGAAAGACGTTCAGTCCATCAGGATAGAAGTTAAAGAGGGTTTTTATGCTCGTCGTGTCCTTTATATGGAAATTAGAGGCCAGGGGGTCATTCCCTTGACTCGTACTGATGAGAATTTGACTCCGCGAGCAATTGAGCAAAAAGCTTCTGAATTGGCCTATTTCTTGCGCGTACCAATTGAAGTTTTTTGAAATGAACTGAAAAAAATAAATGCTTTCTTAGCAGCAGGTCAAAAAAGAAAGAATCCCTCTTTTTCTTTCTATAGCAGAATTTATCTTCAGAGCGCTGATTTGAACCACAGACATGTACAGAATAATTAGAAAACGAAATTTTTTTCATTCGAATTTGAAGTGTACTCTATTTTTATTCTATTTATGTATTCTTTCTAAATTCAGGAACTAATCACTGAATTACAAATAAAAAGAGGCGAATAAATTATAGAATTTTAGAGATTAATAGGCTCGACACCTTTTAATAGAACTTATGCTTGATAGAAATATTAGACTGTATAGAGGAAAAAATAAGGTGGGTTCATTAAAAATTCACAGACCAAAAAATGGTAAAAAAGAAAGCATTAATTCCCCTTTTATATTTTGCATCTATAGTATTTTTACCCTGGTGGATCTCTCTCTCATTTAATAAAAGTCTGGAATCTTGGGTTAGTAATTGGTGGAATACTAACCAATCCGAAACTTTTTTGAATTATATTCAAGAAAAAAGGATTCTAGAAAACTTCATAGAATTAGAAGAACTATTCTTGTTGGACGAAATGATAAAGGAATACCCAGAAACGCATCTACAAAGGCTTCGTATCAGAATCCATAAAGAAACGATCCAATTGATCAAGATGCACAACGAAGATCGTATCCATACAATCTTGCACTTCTCAACAAATCTAATCTGTTTCCTTATTCTAAGTGGTTTTTCTATTTTAGGTAATGAAGAACTTTTTATTCTTAATGCGTGGGTTCAAGAATTCCTATATAACTTAAGTGATACAATAAAAGCTTTTTCGATTCTTTTATTAACTGATTTATGTATAGGATTCCATTCACCCCACGGTTGGGAACTAATGATTGGCTCTATCTACAAAGATTTTGGATTTGCTCATAACGATCAAATTATATCTGGTCTTGTTTCCACCTTTCCAGTTATTCTAGATACAATTTTTAAATATTGGATTTTCCGTTATTTAAATCGTGTATCTCCGTCACTTGTAGTGATTTATCATTCAATGAATGACTGAAAAACGATCCAATTCTAATTTTTGTATAATGTTTCTTACTTTGTATCTAGTATCTAAACAGTAAAATTTTGAGTTATTCTTTCTCCCCATCCGGGGGAATTA